AATAGAGTGCCTGAAAATAGGGAGTATTCTGATAGAGTAAATTATACAAGCTAAATTGTCTCTATTAAATTTATAACTAATAAAAATAAATTATTTCCCTTAACTTCAAAAATTAATGTGCCCGTACACTGAATTATAAAGTCTTCAAAAAGATAAGCTAAAAAAGCTACTGGGTTCATACCCCATTTATAGATATTATTCTTCTTTTTAATTTCAATTAATTACAAGCTTTTATTTTTTGCCCCTTGTTTAATGCTTGGCACTTTAATTACTATTTCTTCTGCCTCATGAATTTCAGCCTGAATGGGATTAGAAATTAACTTAATAAGAATAGCCCCCATTCTTATTAATAAAATAAACTACCCATCAGTTGAAGCTTCAATTAAATATTTTTTAGCTCAAGCTATTGCTTCTGTCCTTTTAATTTTTTCTGCTATAGCAATATCCTTTAACGGAATACTTAGATTTAACGCTTCAATCATTAACTCAATTATTCTTTTAGCCGTGCTGATAAAAGCTGGAGTAGCCCCCCTCCACTTTTGATTCCCGCAGGTTATAGAATGCTCTGATTGATTTCAATGCTTTATTATTTTAACTTGACAAAAAATTGCCCCTTTCATCCTATTATCTTTTATTAAACTAAACCTAGTATGATTTTTTATTTTAATATCAGCGTTAGTCGGCGCATTAGGAGGAATTAATCAATCTAACTTAAAAATAATTTTAACTTATTCTTCTATTATTCACTCAAGCTGAATAATTACTTTAATTTTTGCTAACGAAATAATGTGATGAGGTTATTTTATTTCCTATGTATTTCTAACCCTTTCAGTAATTATACTAGTATTTCTTTTCAATCTAAATACCCTGTCAAAACTATATAACATAAATTTATCCCCTAAGAATAAAATTATTCTGCTTATTAATTTTTTATCTATCGCAGGACTGCCCCCATTCCTAGGATTTATAATTAAATTTATAAGTATTGTAATTATTCTAAATTCATCCCTTGTTTCCCCTCTTATTCTTATTATACTAATTTTTTCTTCTTTCATTTCTTTTTACTATTATCTTCGAATAATTTATACTTGCTTATTTATCTCCTCAAGCAAAACCTTTTTATTAACTCAAGTTAACTCTATTAATCAATATCCTTCTTATTTTCTATTATGCAGCTCACTTTCAATCTTTGGAAATTTTTTATTTCCCTTAATAGTTTTATTAACTTAACTCAAAATTTAAAAGTTATTGTTTTAAGTTAATAAAACTATGAGCCTTCAAAGCTTAAAATAAAAATATGAGTATTTTAAACTTTAAGATTTAATTTTTACCTCCTTCAAATACCCTCAAAAAAATAAATTATTAAATTTTTCTAAAGACTTGCAATCTTTTATTTTCTATAAACTAATTTTTATTCATATACTAACGAAAAGGATAAAAATTCCTATAATTAAATTTACAGTTTAATGCTTACGTTCAGCCATTTCATTAATACGATGAATATTTTCAACAAATCATAAGGATATCGGCTCAATATATTTCATATTTGGAGCTTGAGCCTCATTTACCGGCACCGCTTTTAGCGTCTTAATTCGATTAGAGCTTGGCCAACCCGGTTCATTTATTGGGGACGATCAAACCTATAACGTAATAGTTACTGCTCATGCCTTTATTATAATTTTCTTTATAGTTATACCAATTATAATTGGTGGATTCGGTAATTGATTAATCCCTCTAATAATTGGTGCCCCTGATATAGCTTTCCCTCGAATAAACAATATAAGTTTTTGACTTTTACCTCCATCATTGACTTTATTATTAGCCGGAGGAATAGTAGAAAGAGGAGCAGGAACAGGATGAACCGTTTATCCTCCTTTATCCTCTAATCTTGCTCACGCAGGAAGTTCAGTCGACTTATCTATTTTCAGCCTTCATTTAGCGGGTGCTTCATCAATCTTAGGGGCTGTAAATTTTATTACCACCATTATTAATATACGAACTTCTGGAATAACCTGAGATCAAATACCTCTTTTTGTGTGATCAGTATTTTTAACGGCTATTCTCTTACTTTTATCCCTTCCTGTATTAGCCGGGGCTATCACAATACTTCTTACAGACCGTAATTTAAACACTTCCTTCTTTGATCCCGCTGGAGGAGGAGACCCTATTCTATATCAACACTTATTTTGATTTTTTGGTCATCCTGAAGTTTATATTTTAATCCTACCAGGATTCGGTATGATTTCTCATATTATCACATTTGAAAGAGGTAAAACTCAAACATTTGGTCAACTAGGTATAATTTATGCAATAACCGCGATCGGAATTTTAGGTTTTATTGTATGAGCTCACCATATATTTACTGTAGGAATAGATGTAGATACCCGCGCATATTTTACTGCAGCTACTATAATTATTGCTATCCCAACAGGAGTTAAAATTTTTAGTTGAATTGCCACTCTTCAAGGATCTAATCTATCTGCTACCCCTACTTTAATATGAGCCATAGGATTCGTCTTTTTATTCTCTATTGGAGGACTAACTGGAATCGTCTTAGCTAATTCTTCGATTGATATTATTCTACACGACACTTATTATGTAGTAGCTCATTTTCATTATGTTTTATCTATAGGAGCCGTATTTGCTATTATAGGAGGAATTATCCACTGATTTCCATTATTTACAGGAACCTCAATAAATCCTTTATGATTAAAAACCCAATTTATTATAATATTTCTAGGTGTAAATATTACATTTTTTCCTCAACACTTTTTAGGGCTCAATGGAATACCACGTCGTTACTCTGATTATCCTGACTCCTTCTCGTCATGAAACTCTATCTCTACTATAGGAAGATATATTTCATTAATAGCAATTATTTTGTTTATTTTTATTATTTGAGAAAGCTTAGCCTCAGACCGCCCTGTCATATTTAACTATTTTTCTAACCCTAATATTGAATGAGTATTTAATCTCCCCCCATCTGATCATACTTATTCTGAACTAAATTCTATCCATTATTAAATTTATACTAATATAATTTAATGTGGCAGAATAGTGCAATGAGTTTAAGCCTCATATATGAATTAACTTCTTTTAAAAATTTCAACCTATTCCAGCTTAGGATTTCAAAATGCATGCTCTCCTCTTATAGAAGAATTAATTTTTTTCCATGATCATCTAATAACTATTTTAATTTTAATTACAATAATTATTAGTTACAGAATAGTCTCAACTACTACTAATAATATTTTAAATAAAATTATATTAGAATCCCAGCCCTTAGAATTATTTTGAACAATTACCCCCACCTTTATTTTAATTTTTATTGGGATACCTTCAATTCGACTTCTTTACTTACTTGATGAAGTGTTTAATCCTATAATAACTATTAAAATTATAGGGCACCAATGATACTGATCCTATGAATACTCAGATTTTTTAAATGTAGAATTTGATTCTTTTATAACTCAATTAACCCCCTCCTCAGAAATAAATATACTACGCCTATTAGACGTAGATAATCGAATGACTTTACCCTTTAACACTCAAATTCGAGCTTTAATCTCAGCCGCAGATGTTCTTCATTCCTGAACTATTCCAAGATTAGGAATTAAAACAGACGCAGTCCCAGGTCGTCTAAATCAATTAAACTTTTTAACTACTCGACCCGGGTTATTTTACGGACAATGCTCCGAAATCTGTGGTGCTAATCATAGTTTTATGCCAATTGTAATTGAAAGTACCTCTCCTTCTTTCTTTCTAACCTGAATTAAAAACAACTCTTCTTAATAAAACTAATTAAACCCCTAAACATTAGATGGCTGAAAGTAAGCGATGGTCTCTTAAACCATTTATAATATAATAACGTGTATTTTTAATGAGAAGAATTAATTTAAATAAAATATAGAGCTGTCAAATCTAATATGCCCTCAGCATTCTTTTATCCCTCAAATATCACCTTTTAATTGAACCTTAATATACACTTTATTCTTAATCTCTTTCCTAATAATTATAATAAAAATCTTCTCTAAATCCCCTTCTTCTAGATTTAAACCTAATAAAGATTCTATTTTAACAAACTTATTAAATAACAATAAAATTTGAAAATGATAACAAGCCTTTTCTCAAGTTTCGACCCATGCTCATCCTCTAATTTATTTAATAATTGATTAAGAACTTTAATATTTATTTTAATTTTCCCATCAACATACTGAATAATCAATAACCGATTCTCTATCCTAATAAAAAACATTATTAATACCCTTCACAATGAATTCAAACTTTTAATTGGAACACACGCTCCATCTGGAAGCACCTTATTATTTATTGGCCTCCTCATATTAATTGCTATTAATAATTTTTTAGGGTTATTCCCATATATTTTCACTTCAACTAGTCACCTAGTAACTGCTATTTCATTAGCTGCCCCATTATGACTAGCTTTCATACTCTACGGATGAGTTAATAATATGAAATTTATGTTTGCCCATCTAGTACCACTAAGTACCCCTAACCTACTAATACCTTTTATAGTTTTAATTGAATCAATTAGAAATATTATCCGCCCTGGAACTTTAGCTGTTCGTTTATCAGCCAATATAATTGCAGGCCATTTATTATTAACTCTTCTAGGAAACCAAACTTCAGCTTCTTCTTCTTTTATTTTAATCATTATATTATTTATCCAAATCTTATTACTACTATTAGAATCCGCTGTAGCTCTAATTCAAGCATACGTATTCGCAGTCCTTTCATCTCTTTATTCTAGCGAAGTAGTTGCTCATTAATTACTTTCCATTTAATTTTAATCACTTAAAAAATGTTAATCAAAAGTAATCATTCATTTCATATAGTTGACCAAAGCCCTTGACCAATCTCTGCAGCTATCGCTGCTATAATTATAGTAACTGGGATAACTAAATGATTTTCTATAAATACCCCTAATTTAATATATCTTGGTATAACTTCAATACTACTAACTACCTACCAATGATGACGAGATATCTCTCGAGAAGGAACTTATCAAGGCCTTCATTCTACCTCCGTTGTTTTAGGATTACGTTGAGGTATAATTCTATTTATTACATCTGAAGTATTATTCTTTTTCAGTTTTTTTTGAGCTTTTTTCCATAACAGATTAGCCCCTACTATAGAAATTGGTATACTATGGCCTCCTCTTGGTATTACCCCCTTTAATGCCACCCAAGTTCCTCTTTTAAATACTATACTTCTTCTTTCTTCTGGAGTAACTGTTACTTGATCCCACCACGCTATTATTGAAAATAATTATTCTCAAGCTATTCAATCTCTACTTATAACTATTATTTTAGGTGTATATTTTTCAGCTCTCCAAGCCTTAGAATATTATGAAGCTTCCTTCTCTATTGCTGACTCTGCTTATGGGGCCTCATTCTTTATTGCAACAGGATTCCATGGAATTCACGTTTTAATTGGTACTTCCTTCCTTTTTATTTGTGCGCTTCGAATAATAAGAGGTCACTTTTCAAAAATTCACCACTTTGGATTTGAAGCCGCAGCTTGATATTGACATTTTGTTGATGTGGTCTGATTATTTCTTTATATTAATCTTTACTGATGGGGTAGCTAAATCTATCTTAATAATATTAAATGTTCTCGTGCTATACTAGACAGTTTCAGTATAATATATATATTTAATTTCCAATTAGAAGCCCCTACAAAAGTAGGAAACTGTAATACTCATGTGAATCATTATTTTAATTGTATTACTTCCGCCTATTTTAATAGGATTAAACCTTCTTTTGTTTAAAAAAAATTTTTTAAGCCGAGAAAAATACAGTCCATTTGAATGCGGGTTTGACCCTAAACTTTTAACTCGTAATTCTTTTTCCCTAAAATTTTACTTAATTGCTATTATTTTTCTAATTTTCGACATTGAAATTTCCTTAGTTCTTCCCATTCCGCTTATCTCTCAATTTTCTAGCCAAACTCCTTTAATCCTACTCATATGCTTCTTTTTATTAATTTTGCTAATAGGCCTAGGACATGAATGAAAAGAAGGAGCGTTAAATTGATTAAAATAGGGATATAGTTAATAATAACACTTGGGTTGCATTCAAGAAGTACTACATCTTAGTTTTCCTTATAATAAGAAGCGATCTCATTGCAATCAATTTCGGCTTGATCTTAGTTTAATAGCCTTATTTTAATCGAATCTAATACATTAGATTATCACTGTTAATGATAGCTGAGGAAATTATTTTTCCCGTTTAAAGAAACAAGAGGCTCATACTTAAGCTGCTAACTTTTAGTATAAGTGGTTAGACTCCATTTTTCTTTCTCCCCTGATAGTTTATACGCTAAACCATTGTGTTTTCAATACAAAAAAATTCAAAGAATTTAGGGTTGTTTTTAAGACAAAAGTCTACTTTAGTAGCTTCAATACTACGCTCTAATAATTAAGCTATGAAAACTATTACAACATTACTCCAATGGAAACTATCATTAAAAATATAATAAAAAGAAAAGACTTAAAACTTAAAAAACTTCATTTATCCACTATTCCAGCTGTAGCCATGAGGTGGGAGACTCCTCCTTGACCTCCCATAAATTCTAACCATCCTCCATCTATATATTTATGTGAAGACTCTCCTATCCCTAAAGTTTTCATAGGTAATAGAGGGGTAAAAAAAGGAAGAAATCATATTTGACCAATAAATCAATTTATTCCTTCACTTAATTTAAATGCAATTGAGTTTGGATTAAACAATAAACCCCCCTTAAGCTTAAACAAAATTAATGTTAAAAACAACATTCCGCTGAACACCGAAAATTTCACCAAAGAAGGGAGATATACTAATATTGGAGGAATAAAATTTCAAGAAAACCAAGCCCCTACAACCAAAGAAAACAAAAATAAAACTCTTATTGGAATTAACATATAAATCGATAGCTCAGAAAGATCTTCACAACTGTTTGTTTTTACTGCCTTAAAACTTTTGAGATATATATAATAAAATAAACGAATAGAGTATATAATTGTTATTATTGACCCTACAAATAAAAGTACATAAACAAAAAAATTTATAGTGTTAAAAAAATAGCCCTCTAAAATTAAATCCTTAGAATAAAACCCCGACAAAAAAGGAAATCCGCATAAAGAGAGAGAACTTCCAACAAAATAAAGATTAGTCAACGGAAAAGAAAAATAAATTTTTCCTATCAGCCGAATATCTTGACAATTTAAATTTGAATGAATAAAAAATCCAGCACATAAAAACAAAAGAGATTTAAATAAAGCATGACTAATTAAATGAAAATACGCTAATTCATACAGTCCGATAGATAAAACTAATATTATTATTCCTAATTGACTTAACGTTGATAAAGCAATAATTTTCTTTAAATCAAACTCAAAATTTGCTCCTCACCCTGATATAATTAATGTGAGGGTAGCTACTAATAAAAGAAAAAAATTTACCCCTAAGAGCTCATTAAACCGAATAAGTAAATAAACCCCTGCTGTCACCAAAGTAGAGGAATGAACTAATGAGGAAACAGGAGTGGGGGCAGCTATCGCGGCTGGTAGTCAAGCAGAGAAAGGAATTTGAGCTCTTTTTGTCATAGCAGCTAAAATTACTAAAATTAAAACTAATTTTAATTCTAAAACTCTATAAACTTGCTGAACATAAAAAAAATCTCAAGACCCAAAATTAAATATTCAAGAAATAGACACTAAAATCGCTACATCACCAATTCGATTAGAAAGCACTGTAATTATCCCAGCATTCGATGATTTTCTATTTTGATAGTAAATAACCAAAGCATACGACACTAACCCTAGTCCATCTCATCCTAAAAGAATTCTAATTATATTAGGGCTTATAACCATGAATACCATAGAAACAACAAATAAATAAACCAAAATAATAAATCGGTTAAAATAAATATCTCCGTGTAAGTAAGAATATGAATAGATCAATACTATAGAAGAGATAAACATTACCACTGAAATAAAACTTAAACTCATTCAATCTAAAAGAATAGTATACACTAAACATACTGAAGACACATAAAAAAGTTCTCACTCAATAAAAATAACCAAATCACACATATACAATTTTAATCTCGCGAAAAAAGAAAATATTCTTAAACCAGCAAGCATGAATGAAAATATAAAAGATTTAGACTTAAAAAATTTTAATAAACTAAACAAAATAATTATTTAAGGGAATTTCTCCTTCTAAAGCCCCACAATCTTTTATTTGTTATAAACTACTTAAATTTTTGACCCTATTTTTAATTAAATAATATAAAAAATAAATCATTCTTTAAAATTAAAAAATTAATGGGTAAAATATGAAGAAATAAAACATGCACCTCAGAAAAAAAACTAGTTAAAAAACTATGAACTACTAAATAAAATTTACCATGTTGAGAAAAAGAAAATATGTAAAAGGTAAATACCGCCCCTAAAAACGACCCTAAGGGAAATAAAATTATACAAAATTTATCATACGAGTAAACACTAATAATTAAAAAAATCTCAGATAGTAAATTAATAGAAGGAGGAGCAGAAATATTAGAACAACATAATAAAAATATTATAAGAGTAAAAATAGGTATAATTGCAATAACCCCTTTATTCAAAAAAAGACTTCGTCTATGAATCCGTTCATAAATTATATTTACAAAACAAAAAAGACCTGATGATCCTAAACCATGGCTGATTATCATTATTAGACCTCCATTTATTCCTCAAGTCATTCCTGTTAAAAGCCCACAAATTACTAATCCTATGTGAGCTACCGAGGAGTATGCTACTAAAGCTTTTAAATCATTCAACCGACAACAAACTAACCCAATTAAAGTTATTCCTACTAAACTTAAGCTTAAAAAAACTCCTCTGATTAAATTTAAAGAAAAATAAATTTTAGATAAAACTCGAATTAATCCATAACCCCCTAATTTTAGTAATACTCCTGCTAAAATTATAGACCCTGTAACAGGAGCCTCTAAATGAGCCTTAGGTAGCCATAAATGAGTTAAGTATATAGGAAGTTTTACTAAAAATGCTATAATAAGTATAATAAATGCCAATATTATAAACCCGCCTCTAATCTTAAATATAAAAATATTAACTAAAGAACTTCATATTCATATTGAAAAAAATCTACTATTTAAAAACAAAAGCATAAGCAAAAGAGGAAGGGATGCAAATAAAGTATATATTATAAAATAAATGCCAGCCTGCAATCGTTCAGGCTGATACCCTCACCCTATAATAATAAATAGTGTAGGAATTAAACTTAACTCAAAAGCTATATAAAATAAAATATAATTACTAGCTAAAAATCTTAGTAACAATCTAATAAGAAGCAAGATTATTATAAAGGTATATAAATTTGTAAAATTATTGGTATTAAAAATATTAATACTTGAGAGATACATTATTAAAATAAGGTAAAATCTTAAATAAATAAGTCTAATTGATATAACATCCATAGTAACTCAAGAAGAAATAATCTTAATCCCTTCAGTTAAAGATAAAGAACTTAACAACACAAATAAACTAATTACTAAAAAAGTAATTCTATCCCACTTATTTTTATTTCTTACTATTCTTATATTAACAAAGGCTAAAAAAATTAAAGGTATAATTATTTTTATCATATTAAATTATTAGGCTAAAAATATTCAAATAGTCTCCCCCGAAGGCTCGAGATATGTTTACTAAAATTGTTAAACCTAAAGCCCCTTCGCAAACACTAAAAACCAAAAACACTATAGATATAAAAGTAACACCAAAATTAAGTATAAAAACTATAAATGAAAATACTAACAACACTAAAAACTCTAATCTTAAAAGTATTCCTAATAAATGCTTTATTAAAAGACTAAATCTTAAGGCCCCAAAAATTAAACTAATTCATAAGGAGATATATATTAAAATAAGATTTTATAATTTAAGAAATAAAATATTGATCTTGTAAATCAATAATTAGGTTTAACCTATAAAATCTTCAAAAGAAATAAATCAATTATTATCAAAGACTCCCAAAGTCAATATTTTATTTAAAATACCTGATGAAACAACTATTTTTTGATATAACAACTCTAATTTTTATGGGCCTAGCTGTATTTAATTCAATTTGCTTATGCTTAGTAAACGCCCCTATTTTAATGTTAGCTATTATTTTAATTCAAGCCCTGATAATTTGTTTGATAGTAAAAAGATTTTCCAGAATTTCCTGATATTCTTTTATCTTATTTCTTGTATTTGTTGGAGGACTTATAATTCTATTTATTTATATTGTAAGACTAGCTTCAAATAATAATCTTACAATTTCAATAAACAAACCTCTTATTTTTACGTTATTTAGTTCTTTAATAATTTTTAGCCTTAGTGTTATAATAACATCAAAAAATAACACCCTTAGAGGCCCTACTCTAATAGAAACTAAACTATGACTTTTTAAAATATATTCTATAACATCTCTGCCTACTATTTTAATGGTAATACTATATCTGTTACTAACCTTAATAATCACAGTCAGATTAGTTTTAAAAAAAAGAGGACCATTACGTAGAATTATTTTAAATTAAATTCCCTCACTTTTAGCTTAACTTTAAAATTTTAATTCTATTTAAAACAATTATAAAATATTTTTTCTGCACTACAATTCAAATTAATTTTTTTAAATATGACAACACGAAAAACTCATCCCTTATTAAAAATTATAAATAACGCTATTATCGATTTGCCCGCTCCTATTAATATTTCAATCTGATGAAATTTTGGCTCTCTTTTAGGAACATGTCTTTTGATTCAAATTATCACCGGCCTATTTCTAGCTATGCATTATTCTAATGATATTTTACTAGCCTTTAACAGAGTAGTACATATCTCACGAGATGTGAACAACGGCTGAATATTACGAGCCCTTCACGCTAATGGAGCTTCTATGTTCTTTATTTGTCTCTATCTTCATGTTGGTCGTGGTATTTATTACTCTTCATATTCTTATTTAGAAACCTGAAATGTTGGTGTAATTATACTTTTTTTAGTAATAGGAGCAGCTTTTATAGGGTATGTTCTTCCTTGAGGACAAATATCTTTTTGAGGGGCTACTGTAATTACTAACTTATTATCCGCTATTCCTTATCTAGGAAATTATTTAGTTCAATGATTGTGAGGAGGTTTCGCAGTTGACAACGCAACCCTAACTCGATTTTTTACCTTTCATTTTCTAATTCCATTTATAATCGTTGGGGCAGTCATAGTTCACTTACTATTTTTACATCAAACAGGATCAAATAACCCAATAGGATTAAATGCCAACTTTAATAAAATTCCTTTTCATCCTTATTACTCATTTAAAGATCTAATAGGATTAATTTTCATATTATGGACACTTTTTTTAATCTGCTTAATATTCCCATACTCTCTAGGAGATGTAGAAAATTTTATCCCTGCCAATCCTTTAGTAACCCCAATTCATATTCAACCAGAATGATATTTTTTATTTGCTTATGCTATTTTACGATCAATTCCTAATAAACTAGGAGGAGTTATCTGTCTTGTCTTATCTATCGCTATTCTATTTATTCTTCCTTTCACTCAAAACTTAAAAATACTTAGTAATAAAAATTTTTTTATTAATCAGTTAATATTTTGGCTATTTTTTATGATGGTAATCCTGCTAACATGAATTGGAGCCCGACCTGTAGAAGAACCATTTATTATCACCGGCCAAATTTTAACTTTGCTATATTTTAGCTATTTTATCATTAATCCCTTAACCCAAATTTCTTTTATTAAAACAACAATTTAAATTATTTAGCTTAATAAAAGCATATATCTTGAAAATATAAGATAAAAGTTAAACCCTATTAATAATTTAAGCTTTCAAAATTTCAAAATTCCCCCCCTTATGATTTTTAGAAATTTTTTTAGTAGTCTAATTTAATTATTATTTTTATTCGTTAAAGCTTAGCCCCCTAAACCATTAACTTGTATAATAACAATTAGATTAAACTATTTAAAAAAAATTTCTAAACTAAGAAAGAATAGAAAAAAACAAAGAGAATTAGGTAAAAAGCTTTTTCAAGCTAATAATATTAGTTTATCATATCGTAAACGGGGAAGAGTCCCTCGTATTCAGATAAATACAAAACAAAAAATAATTCCTAAAATATTAAAATAGATAAAATTTTTAAGCCCCCCTAAAAATAATACTACTAATAAATATCTCATAAAAATAATTCTTGCATATTCAGCCAAAAACAAAAGAGCAAATCCCCCTCTTCCGTACTCAACGTTAAATCCAGATACTAACTCAGACTCTCCTTCAGCAAAATCAAATGGAGTTCGATTAGTTTCAGCTAATCTAGATGCCAATCACATAAAGAAAAGAGGCACTATAATAAATAAGATAATAATATACTCCTGATTTATCTTAAAAACTTCAAAATTAAGACTACCTACCAAACACATTAAACTAATAAAAAAAAATGCTAAAGAAACTTCGTAAGAAATTGTTTGAGCTACCCCCCGTATCGCCCCTAATATGGCATAATTAGAATTTGAAGCCCATCCTCTCACTATTAATCCATATACTCTTAAGCTAGTACAACAAAAAAATAATAAGCCTCCTATCTCTAAATTTAAAAGATAGCTATCAAAAGGAATAACTACTCAAAGAAATAAAATAATAGAAAAAGTAAGTAAAGGAGAGATATAAAAAGGAATTATATTAGAATAAGATGGAACAACTTGCTCCTTAGTAAATAATTTAATAGCATCGCTAAAAGACTGTAAGACTCCAATTACCCCTACTTTATTGGGTCCCTTACGTAACTGAATGTAACCTAAAACTTTACGCTCTAATAGAACAATAAAAGCGACACAAATTAAAATACCAACAATTAAAATTAAATAAGAAAGTAATGGATAGACATAAATTATATAGCTTATCATATTTCAACTTGACAAAGTTTATCAAGTAAAAAAATTTTTATATTAAGAACCTAAATCAAAGGCACTTCTCTGCCAACTTGATATAAAATTTTAACTATTAAAAATAATCAATCCTTTCGTACTAAATTATTAGAATTAACCTAAAGATAGAAACCAACCTGGCTTACGCCGGTTTGAACTCAAATCATGTAAGAATTTAATGGTTGAACAAACCACCTTTTCTAAGTACTGCCCCAGATAGGTTTCTTAATTCAACATCGAGGTCATAAACCAAATCATCGATTAGGACTCTTTGATTTGATTATGCTGTTATCCCTAAGGTAACTTTTTCTCTTTAAAAAATTAGATTAAATATTTTCAAAATTATATACTTAAGAAATTTTATTTATTCTTAAATTTCCCCAATTAAATTTCTAACTAATTTATATAACTCCCCCAAATTATATAAACAGCTTAAAATAAAGATCTATAGGGTCTTATCGTCTTATAGGAATATGTAAGTATTTTCACTTACCTTCAAAATTCAATTATTTCTTAATAATAAAGCACATCTGAGTTTAATCCTTCATTCTATTCTCTAATTAAGAGACTAATGATTATGCTACCTTAGCACGGTCAAAATACCGCGGCCCTTCATTTAACAACAGTGGGCAGATTTTACTTTTAATTTTATACTAAAAGAAATGTTTTTGTTAAACAGCCTCAAATATCCTTGCTAAATTCATAATAAAAAAATTATTTAATTTATCTTATAGTAAATCACACATTTCTACTCATTTTTACATTATATATATTTATTTATAAATACAAAATATTCTTATAAAACAAAAATTAAAGCGTATTTAAATTACTTTTTATACCTTAGCAAAAATAACTTTATTTTAATTAAGCTTTTTTTAAGCCTAAAAGAAATATTTTAAAATACACACTTATAAAGCGATTTATTCTTAAGAGATTACCCCGTAAGATTAATATTTTTTATAAGATTCAGTTTAAACATCTTACCCCCATATAAAATATTAAAATAATTAATAAATTGAACCAGATATCTTTAAGATCGATTAATATTTCATTTCAAATATAATCTTATCTTTTATTATTACATATAAAATCAAAAATTATATTAGTCCTCTTATTTTCGGGAAATCAAGCTAGCTAAAAAATTATAAAACCCTTATACAAAAGGTATTTTTTATATTCATAATAATTTTGAACTCCCTCACGGTCTAGTTACACACTTATTTATTCTTAATAGTACTTTAAAATCAAACACATTAAATTAAACCTATCCTTTTAATCAAAATATCACACTTAAGCATGAATCTTTTCAATGTAAATGAAATTCTTTATCAAGATCTACTTTGAAATTTCTATCAAGGCCTCCCTTCCGGCAGGCCTACTTTGTTACGACTTATCTCGTATATAAAGAGAGCGACGGGCGATGTGTACATATTTTAGAACATTTATCAACCTATTTTATTTAATCATAAGTTTACATTTAAATCCAATTTATTCAGCCCTTTAAAAGCCTTAACCATAATTATAAATTAATGTAACCCATTAAAACATTATTATAAACTACACCTTGACTTGTCATCATACTATTTAAGAAAAAGAAAAAATTTCTAAATTTATTCTTTTAACAGCGATATATAAGCGTAAAATAATGTAAAGTATATCGTGGGCTATCGGTTACTTAACAGGTTCCTCTAAGATGTAAAAATACCGCCAAATTCTTTAAGTTTTAAAAGAATTTACTACTTTAGTATATTAGATTAATAGGAATAACTGGGTATCTAATCCAGGTTACTAATCCCATTTTATTTAAATGTAAAAAAGATCTGATCCCCTAAAACAATTTTACCTGTAGGTAAGGATTTAATTTTTTAAAAGTAAGAAAATTAAATTTTACTAAGTAAATTTTGAAGATTATGCGTCTAACCGCGAATGCTGGCACACATTTATTCAATCTAGTCCTTAAATTTCTATACCTATATTAAGTTGTATAATACTAAATACTACTTTTTAATTCTAACTTTTACATATATAAAAAAATTAAGGCATAAATTTTTAAGCTAGAATAAAACTTTTACACTTAAAACATAAAAGATTATTTAACTCTTTTTTTTTAAATCTCAAAAGAGTTAAATAATATAATAAATAATTTAATATATATATAAACATTTTGTATAATAATATTACAAATGTGCCTCTATTTATTTAAAGAATAACAGTTAATACAATTTATACGTAAATATATGTATAATAGTTTTTTGGCTTTTTTTTAATATAATATAGATGTATTAATATTTATATATATTTTATTAATAATAAATGAATCAATATCTCCTATTTAAGCATTTAATTATTAATATTTGAGTATTATTTCAAAACATCTATATAATTATTCGTTAAAATAACCCATTTTCAAATAGGTCTCTATGTTTTACACGTAAAACATACA